CTTTCCTTTTTGTTTTTAGATTAGGATCTAATTGTGATATCGTTCCCTTTTTTTTTCATTTATTTTATGCTATGCTGTAACCTTTTAATTGATTAGATAGGGATTCCTATATCTAAAAGCATTTACTCCTAATTTTAATTTTATTTTTTGCCTATCTTCTGTCATTTCTTTCGGAGACCCATATCTTATATTTGGTTCAATCAGAAATTATTTTATCATTTCTGTACCCACAATTCAATCTAGCTGGATATATATCACATATATAGTCTTTTTTTCCGCCCACTTGCCCCGATAAATTTTGAATACTCAAACGGTCGATTTTGTCTTAGTTTATGCTTTTATTTATGACTGAAAGCGGAGTAATGTCTCATTATGATCGGGATTGCGTCTCTTTCTTTCATTTTGATGATTTCCTTAACTAAAAACGAAATGGAAATGAATTTTAATTAAATCAATATTAAGAATTACTATTACTTAGTAATCTAATTACTATAGCTAATCAATTCGTAATTCAATAAAAAAAATATAAGAATTTAGATTCAATAATTTATAATAATTAATAAAAAATAGAAATCTATATTCTAAAGATATATATATAGTCAAATATAATAATATAAAATATTAGAAAAATATATAGTTTCTATAGTTAAAATAATAAAAAATGAAAATATCATTTTAAATGTGACTGTTTAATTCCGATACTGAAGATAAATAAATAGAAATTACATATCGCTATAGTCAATTAATGGTTATCATCTATAAATATTAAATATTTATTTGAAATATGCGCTTTCTATTCTTTTCTAGACTCATATTAATTATGAATAGCTAAGGATGGATAGTTAATAGCTACGATCCCAGTAGGTTATTGAATTCCTATGCATGCCCAATTTCTATTGTGTGAGCCCGCTTAGCTCAGAGGTTAGAGCATCGCATTTGTAATGCGATGGTCATCGGTTCGATTCCGATAGCTGGCTTCTATCTATTTGGTTGCTTTTTTACGTGATTGCTAATGTCTCCGTGAAATCTAAAGAATGCTGGAAAATAGTATTAAATTAAAGGCTTCCTCCCCTGTTAAGGGTCACCGATCTATTATCTTGTAAGAACGTCCAACTATGAATAAAAATAGGAGGAGTTATATATTTACAGTAAAAATATATAAAAAAAAAGGATCCTTTTTTTTTATATATACATACAATAAGCATACAAAAGAGTCCGTATATTGATATAATTTATCTCATTATTCTTTGTAGTAGAATACTTCAGTTGATTTCACTTCATTTATAGTTCAGTTTTAATTTAGGTTTATTCTGTAAAATTAAAATAAGGAGTCTTTATGTCACGTTACCGAGGTCCTCGTTTCAAAAAAATACGCCGTCTGGGGGCTTTACCGGGACTAACTAGTAAAAGGCCTAGAACCGGAAGTGATCTTAGAAACCAATCGCGTTCCGGTAAAAGATCTCAATATCGTATTCGTCTAGAAGAAAAACAAAAATTGCGTTTTCATTATGGTCTTACAGAACGACAATTACTTAAATATGTCCGTATCGCGGGAAAAGCCAAAGGTTCAACAGGTCAGGTTTTACTACAATTACTTGAAATGCGCTTGGATAACATCCTTTTTCGATTGGGTATGGCGTCGACTATTCCTGGAGCCCGCCAATTAGTTAACCATAGACATGTTTTAGTTAATGGTCGTATAGTAGATATACCAAGTTATCGCTGCAAACCACGAGATGTTATTACAGCGAAGGATGAACAAAAATCCCAAACTCTGATTAAAAATTCTCTTGATTCATCCCCTCATGAGGAAGTGCCAAAATATTTGACTCTTCACCCGTTCCAATATAAAGGAGTAGTCAATCAAATAATAGATAATAAATGGGTCGGTTTGAAAATAAACGAATTGCTAGTCGTAGAATATTATTCCCGTCAAACTTAAACCTAACTAACAAAAAAAAGATTAGGGCTATTTTGCTCTCTTCTCTTTTCGTCGAAGTAAGAGATTGGCTGCCATATTTGAATTCCTTGTCGACCTTTTTTCAGTAGTTTAATTTTATGTACCACAACAATTAGGAATATGGAATCTATATCAAAGGAAAGCCTAACTCTTGGACTAATGGTATCCATTATTAGTTGATTTGAGACATTGTATTGTGATAAGTACCGTTGGTGGTTTAGCTGAAGGTACGGAAAGAGAGGGATTCGAACCCTCGGTAAACAAAAGCCTACATAGCAGTTCCAATGCTACGCCTTGAACCACTCGGCCATCTCTCCTACATAATGATTATGACTCAGAACCCGAGTGAATAGCGAGTCGTTATCATACGTTATCATAGTAGATTATAGGTATTGGATAGATACGACCAATCAATTCTAACTATAAAAATCGAAAACTTTTCAGCCTAGAATGATTATTCAACCATATTCAATCAAAACTTTTATCGAGTTATCCTAATCCTAACTAGTTCTCGTTATTGGTATACTACTACATTTGCAT